TCTACACGTGTTAAAATCCTAGCAAGAATCTAATCTATTCTAGAAAGATTTTCTATATATATTTGGACTGGAATTGACCAAGATTCAATACTAATAATATTCTTTATTAGTGTCGAATAGAAATCTAAATGGGGCGTGGCCAAGTGGTAAGGCAACGGGTTTTGGTCCCGCTATTCGGAGGTTCGAATCCTTCCGTCCCAGGGCATATCCCTTCTATCGGAGTAAAGGTTGCTTTTGTAAATAACGTTCTGTTTAAAGGAAGTTAGTTACTTAGAAAAACCTTCCGTCTTCTATCTATTTGAATTTTCAATGATCCGAATCGCAATAAGAAAAAACCTATCTTCCCGATTTATTATTCCCTATCCATTAAACTTAAAAGAGGTAGCCCAATTTTTTGGATCTTTGAATTCTAAACAAGAGGGGGTTATTACATTCAGGGATTAAGTCTCTTAAGATAGGTAAAATAAAAAATTAGGGGGAAGGGCTTAATCTGGACTTGTTTGTCTTTGTCTCTAGACAGCCCTTCCCCCTTCCGTAAAAAGTAGACTTTTTATTTCTGATTCAACATTCCCAGAGAATTCGGGGGGGGGTAGATAGGTCTTAATCCGCAACCGTAGGTATTCATTTAAATATATGTGTCTGTCCGAATCTCATTAACAATGAATCAACTTACATACGTATTTTCTTTGAACTTTTTAGGTATTTTGTGTTTGGCTCTAATGAATAATTGTAAATCTATAGAACGATTGAGATGGGGGTAATTCATCTATTTTATTCACTTTATGCCCAGATTGCAGAAAGATTACTCAATTTCAGGTAAAAAAATACATATAAAATGAGGAATAACTTAATATGTATGTATTGTTATAATTCGATTTCGTTCTATTTCAGTGACAGCAGTCTTTCGTTTTTGTGAAAAAGAATTAAAATGTTAAATATTGAAATATTTAACGATGAAGTCTTTACTGTAAAACTTTATTCAAATTATGATGTTGAAATAGGAAATCGATTAGAAAAGGGTTTTAATGATTCCTTATGAGTTGAATCTTTGGTATTCTTGGTATTCAAAGAAGCGGGAGATGGGTCAGTCTCTCCTATTGAGTCATTTGAAGATGCAGAGTAAAAAAAATTCATTTATTTGTGTTATTTATGTTATTTCTATATTTCTATTAGTTTGCCTTTTTTTATAAAAAAATGTTACATTCATATAATAAAAGGTGGGGTCTTGCTAAGATTTCTTCAAAAAAAAATATTTCCCATCTACGTTCTACGTAGAGAAGAAAAAAGTATAGATTAATATGTCTATGTACCGACTGAACCAATGACTATTCATGATTCCATAATTGAATCAATTCCATACTGGTTCCAAATTAGAGGAGTGTTATGGTAAAACTTCGTTTGAAACGATGTGGTAGAAAGCAACGTGCGACTTGAAGGACACGATCCGATGTGGATTCTTATTCTTACATCCGCCATTTTCTATTTTATATAGGAATAAAGGTGCTCTTGGCTCGACATCGTTTGTTCTGTTCCGCTAGAACCCCTCTTTTTTGGGGTTGTAAAGGAAATAGTACATGATGGAGCTCGAGTAGAAAGTATTGATTCATCTTTTAGGGGCAAGGATCTAGGGTTAATGCCAATAAAGCGGAACAACTTCGTAAGTATATCATCAATATAGAAATGGAAAGGGTCCGATTCGGGCAAGTTTTCAATTCAAAAGGAAAATTTGTTGGAATTGAGAAAACTTTTTCGATTCAAAGTGTATCACGCGGGAATCAACCGTTCGTATGTATCTTTGATACAAAGAAATCACAAAAGGGGTATGTTGCTGCCATTTTGGAAGGATTAAGAAGGCACCGAAGTAATGTCTAAACCCAATGATTTAAAACAAAGAAAAAGGATCCCAGAACAAGGAAACGCCATTTCAATTGTCTCAATAACTAGATCAGAATAAAGAATCCAAATAGATTGTATTTTATTTTAAACGAGACAAACAGGGGGGGTTAAAGACCATTCAATAAATGAAAAAATTGCCTAAAGATTTTATTTTCTTTTCAGCTATTATCCAACTTGAGTTATGAGTACAAATGATTTTTTCTTTTTTTCAGGAAGGACGAAAAGAAAAAGGAGGTAAATTCTAGTCTACTTTATTTTATCAACTCTTTTGCCATTCATTAGAATTCTATAGAATTCTATACATAGACAAAACCTCGAATCATTTTTTCTCGAGCCGTACGAGGAGAAAACTTCCTATACGTTTCTAGGGGGGGGTCTTGTTCATTTACTTACATCTATCCCAATGAGCCGTCTATCGAATTGTTGCAATTGATGTTCGATCCCGAAGAGAAGGAAGAGATCTTCGGAAAGTGGGTTTTTATGATCCGATAAAGAATCAAAGTTATTTAAACGTTCCTGCTATTCTATATTTCCTTGAAAAAGGGGCTCAGCCTACAGGAACTGTTCGGGATATTTTAAAGAAGGCGGAGGTTTTTAAGTCATTTTGCTCCAATTAAATAAACGAAATAAAATTAAGGAAATAAAAGGGGGTTGTGATTCGTATATAATTTTGTATAACTTTTCTATACTATGTTTTTTTATTTCCCCCTTTTTGGGACTCTATTCTATTTATCATTATCACTGCTTCCATAGAATTACATGTGACAAAACCTTAGGGGGTTGATCCTATAAATAGAAAATTCCGACATTTTCTTCAATCGGGCGGTTTTCCTCGGAACTCTACTAACAAGTAATAAACAAGGAATCCATTTTGTTTATTCGACTTATTATTTTATTGATTGAATACGATATTTTTTCTACTTCTTCCTTAGTTATTCCCCCATCTAAACTTTTTTGCATCTATGTAGTGCCAATCCAACACAAGTTTTTTCTTGAAATTGAAATTTTTCCGCTGTATTCTTTTCTCAACATTTATATTGACAACAGTGTATCGAACAAATATAATTCGTCGTGATAAGCGGATCGATTTCTTTCTGTCCGATAGCGCAGGTTTTTTTTACCTTACATCATTCAAATGAGAGGTTCGTTGGATTCGCTTTGATACAAAAAGGATTTTTTGATTGAAAGGTCGATAACATAAGAGGTGGTCTATAAATTTTGATATTTCTCTATCTTTTTCTTTTTTTTTATCAGAGAATTTCTTGTATTTTCGTCTCATCCATTCATTTTGATGTTCCGAATCAATTTCAAAAATCTTTTTTTTTTAGATTTTTTCTTTCTTAGTTCAACGGTTTGATTGCCTTGTCTAATCTTTTATTTTGATTCTGATTGTATCTACATACTCTTTTTATTCGATTCGGGTTGCTAACTCAACGGTAGAGTACTCGGCTTTTAAGTGCGGCTAGGATCTTTTACATATTTGGATGAAGCGAAGGATTCGTCCATACCATTGGTAAAGTTTGGAAGACCACGACTGATCCTGAAAGGGAATGAATGGAAAAAATAGCATGTCGTATCAACGAGGAGTTCTGATAATATGTTATTCTTTCCGAATCGGTACAAACCCTTCTTTTTTTTTTTGAAACGGAGCAAAATGAATTCAATTTCAAGTTGGGTCGAATGAATAAATGGATAGAGATAGAGTTCTATGGCTTCAATTAATTGATTAGAGGGAAAAAGCAACGAGCTTCTGTTCTTTATTTGAATGATTACCCGATCTAATTAGACGTTAAAAATATATTAGTGCCTGATACGGGACGGGCTTCTCCCATGAGTGGATTCTTTCTTTTTTTAATGAATCCTAACTATTGACATTTTCCATTATGGAATGGAAACGGGTGTGTAGAAGAAACAGTATATTGATAAAAAAATTCCAAAATCAAAAGAGCGATTGGGTTGAAAAAAGAAAGGATTTTTAACCGTCTTGTTATCCTATAACGAACATAAACCAATTAATTTAAATGGAAAAGAGAGGATAGAGAATCTGTTGATAAGTTTACCTATACCCGAGGTATCTATTCGTTTTTTACTTTTTACTATAAAATGCCTTGTTTTGGCTGTATCGCACTATGTATCATTTGATAACCCCCCAAATCTTCTATCCTTAGTTCAACTAGAATTTCAAATGGAGGAATTCCAAAAATATTTAGAGCTAAATAGATCTCAACAACACTACTTCTTATATCCACTTATCTTTCAGGAGTATATTTATGCACTTGCTCATGATCATGGTTTAAATAGATCGATTTTGTTAGAAAATGTGGGTTATGACAATAAATCCAGCTTACGAATTGTGAAACGTTTAATTTCTCAAATGTATCAGTATCAACAGAATCCTTTGATTCTTTCTGCTAATGATTCTAACCAAAATATATTTTTGGGGCGCAACAAGAATTTGTATTCTCAAATAATATCCGAGGGCTTTGCAGTCATTGTGGAAATTCCGTTTTTCTTACGATTAATATCTTCCCTAGAAAGGAAAGGGATAGTCAAATCTCATAATTTACGATCAATTCATTCAATATTTCCTTTTTTAGAGGACAAATTTTCACATTTAATTTATGTGTTAGAGATACTAATACCCTACCCAGTCCATCTGGAAATCTTGGTTCAAACTCTTCGCTACTGGGTAGAAGATGCTTCTTCTTTGCATTTATTGCGATTCTTTCTTCACGAGTGTCGTAATTTGAATACTCCAAATAAAGCCAGTTTTTCTTTTTCAAAAAGAAATAAAAGATTATTCTTCTTCCTATATAATTCTCATATATGTGAATACGAATCCATCTTCGTCTTTCTCCGTAACCAATCTTCTCATTTACGCTCAACATCTTCTGGAACCCTTCTTGAACGAATATATTTCTATGGAAAAATAGAACATCTTGTACAAGTCTTTGCTAAGGCTTTTCAGGACAATCTATGGCTGCCGAAGGATCCTTTCATGCATTATGTTAGGTATAAAGGAAAATCAATTCTTGCTTCAAACGGGAAGCCCCTTTTGATGAAAAAATGGACATATTACTTTGTCAATTTATGGCAATGTCATT